TGAACCTCCTTTGATTTTTTATTTACTCAACTCTTCTATTTTGATTCGAAACAAAGAAAAAGAAAGGAAGGAAAAAATAGAAGTTACTAACTTGAAATCCAACTCTATCTAAAAGATCAAAATCAATAAAGTACTAATAAATTAAAGCAAAGCCATAGTAAATAACAACGATTTCGAAACTCTATTTCAACCTGAAGGACGGTATTGCAGTTAAAGATCTTGTATTCTTGTCCTAGAACCACATTTTCCTACTCTACTCCCAGTATTAAGATTCATTTAATTCGAATTTTAACCTGAGTCTGGTAAACATCGAATCCACTTTTATTCTTTCTCTTTCATCCCTTATTCTAAATAAAAATTAGAAAAAAAAGGGAAAAAAGAGAAAAAGGGGCGGGGGGGTGGATTAGTCACAGATATTTGATTGTATCTCTAATCTTCTTCATTCCTTCCGATAGTGATAACATAACTAGAATGAAAAAAAGGGGAATGTCAACGCATCTGGGAAAAAACGATTAATCTCTATCAATAGACCTGCTAAAACCCCGAACCATAGTGTACTTAGTACTGGGGCCACGGAGAGATATGTTTTTAGATCTCGCATTGAAAAACCTCCTTTTTATTGTAATACATAAAGATAATGCATATATGATCAGATGCATATGTAGTTAAGAGCCGCTTAGAGTTGTACATGGAATCTCGAATTCAAATTGAGATGTACAATGAGCTATACGATTTTCAATTAAAACAGAAAAAAATGCATCCCCTCTTTGCGAGTAGTTCCAAAAATACTCATTTATTTTTATGATGGGTTCTGTATTTTGTATATATTATATAGAATTATCATAAGTCTTTTCCTTTTTTTAATTAAAATTATTATATGTTAAATGAGATCAAAAAGACGAAATGGGCAGCAAAATTGTGTTCCTCAATGGAGGAAATCGGGATGTGGAAAACAAGACAGGAATTCTCTACAATGACACTATAGAACAATTGAAGGGATGTGGCGCAGCTTGGTAGCGCGTTTGTTTTGGGTACAAAATGTCACGGGTTCGAATCCTGTCATCCCTACCTATTACTGCTCTTTTGAGCAGTAACGAGGAATCGATGTAGATCGATTCAAATTGCACGAAATCATTCATTTTTATTAAACTATAGAATTTTTATGAAACTATAAAATAATATACATCTAAAAAAGATGGATTAGTGTTAGAAAAAGAATCCTTTTCTTTACAGTCTTTTCTATCCTGATAATAAAGCGCTCTTAGTTCAGCTCGGTAGAACGTGGGTCTCCAAAACCCGATGTCGTAGGTTCAAATCCTACAGAGCGTGATTTTTTCTTCGTAGATCGAATTATGGATTCAGTCATTTGTACAGCAATTCGAATTTGACCTCCTGTAGATTAAAGAAAGAAGGAGGCCAATCAAAAAAAGAAATGGTAATTAATCAAAGGTCCAACTGATCACCACGCCTATATTGTAAATATGCAGTTACGAATAATCCAGCCAAAGTAATAGGAATTAGACCTAACACGATTCCAAATAGAAAAACTTCAATCATTTCAATTTTTTGAAAAGGAGAAAAAAAAAAGAAGAGGTAATATTTATACCTAAATATTAATCCGAATTGACACTAATCTCAATGATCAGGAATTGACAATGGGCGAGGTAAGTAACTATAGAATACACCGAATCTCGCAGAAGAATGTCCTTTCTGAATTGTTTCTTTGTAAATAGAACAATTTAAATAAGTCGTATCTTGCTCAGCCCAATAAATAGAGCTGAAGTTATGGTTAAAGCCACTAGTAGAAAACCGAAATAACTAGTTATAGTAAGCATGAAGGGACTAAATGAAATATGGTATTTTTATACATATGTTTCTAAAGCATTTACCTAAGTTTGATTTTGGAAAATAGGAGGATATACAAAAATACCAATTCAAAGAATAAGTTCACTTGAAAGTTTTTGATTCATCTATCATTATAGACGGCACCAACAAATATCCATCTTGCAATTCCTATCAACCGAGTCGTTGAGCCTAAACTAATAATACGAACTGGATCATGTAACTTGATTCAAAAATGAAACTCTTTTTGAATTATTATTTGTGAATAAAATTATTATGGAATACTATTTTTTGTTTTCATATTTTAAAATAAAGTCCCATCTTTATAGCTAGATCAAGATTTTGATTGAGGTCCAATTCAACAATTCATTACAACTATTGATTCCAATTATGTTATTCTTCCTTCACTTTCTTTCATTGAATAGGATTTAGTACTCATATTTATTTGTTATTTGTTACTGGACAGTTAACCAATTCCTTAAAAATTTAAATCAAAAAGGGGCGGGATTCCAACAAAAAACTGTCTATACAACCATGAAAAGGAAATTTCTAGATCTCGCATCTACTAAAATTGTGGAAATATGATATTTCATTGTAATAATTTTCTATTAAATACAGCATCATTTTCCATCAACAGGTAAACAAATAAATTATTTAA